AGTTACACGACACAGTTCTTATTACTATTACTTTACTCAACTCACGAATTGCACAATGAATCCGTCGATTCGGAATCACAGGACCGATCGATGTCACAGCTGATGAATCAAGAACTTTCAATTGAACTAAACTAATCCTGTCAATTGGTTTTTTCTTACCGTTACTGTTGTATCTGGGAAAAATTGAAACTTAGGTAAGTGTTTTATCAACATATGTAACAAAAGAACATATCTAATTTAGCTCTTTCATGCCTACTATAACTAGTTATTTCGGTTTTCTACTGGCTGCTTTAACTATAACCCCAGCTCTATTGATTGGTTTGAATAAGATACGACTTATTTGAAATGAATTGAATGAACAATTCAAAAAAATGAATATTTCTCTGAGATTCCAGGTGTTCCATGGTTCCTTTACACATCAATTGCCAATTCTTGGTTATTGAGATTCACGGATAATTCAGATTAATATTTAGGGATAGATCTTACCCATCTTTTTATCCCCTCAAAAAACCGAAATGATTGAAGTTTTTCTATTTGGAATTGTCTTAGGTCTAATTCCTATTACTTTGGCAGGATTATTCGTAACTGCATATTTACAATACAGACGTGGTGATCAGTTGGACCTTTGATTGAGTAACATTTCTTTTTTTTGATTGACCTCCTCCCTGCGGGAGGTCAAATTCAAGTTTCAATTAAACTTTTTTTTGTTAAGTTTTTTTATTGTGATTCGACATAACATAAACGGAATCACGCTCTGCAGGATTTGAACCTACGACATCGGGTTTTGGAGACCCGCGTTCTACCGAACTGAACTAAGAGCGCTTTCTTATTACAGGAGATACGACTGTAGTGTAAAGAAAAGGTTTTTTTTACCCCCAAACATATCTTGCATACGTATAGCATGCAAAAATGAAAGATTATGTCCAATTTCAATCGATCTTAATTAATCCCTCGTTACTGCCCATAAGAGAAGTAATAGGTAGGGATGACAGGATTTGAACCCGTGACATTTTGTACCCAAAACAAACGCGCTACCAAGCTGCGCTACATCCCTTTTTAAAGTTCTTGTACAGTGTCATTGTACAAAATCCCTGTCTTGTTTTCCACATTGTTATTTTCCCCTCTATCTATATACAATTTTCTTGTCATTTCTTCTTTTTGGTTTCATATAATAAAATTATTTTATACATCTGAAACCTAACGTATAAAAAAAATTAAAATTTATCTTATCGGCGTATCGTATAAAAAAAAGAATAAAAATTTATCGGAAATGCTCAGGAAGAAGGGGTCATCTTTTTCTTTTTTAGGGACAGGAAAATCTCATCTATCGGTTCATTGTACATATCTATTTTAGTTAGGAATTCCGCGTAAAGTAAAAAAAAAATACAAATGATCTTGAACTACAACATCTGACCATACATATATGTATTACAATAAAGAAGGAGGATTTTCAATGCGAGATATAAAAACATATCTCTCCGTGGCACCTGTGCTAACTACTCTATGGTTTGGGTCTTTAGCAGGTCTATTGATAGAAATTAATCGTTTATTCCCAGATGCCTTGTCATTCCCTTTTTTTTCATTCTAGTTATTAATATGCGAAGAAATGAATAAAATTAGGGATACAATTCTACGTGACGTGACTAAAATTCTGCCCCTTCCTTTTTTTTTCAGTTCTTTAGGATAGGAGGAGGATAGGAAGGAAAGAAAAAGAAAAAGTGTATTGAACCTCGACAAAAATCTGGTGAATCTAAGATCGAATTTTGGGGAACAGAAATGGAAATGTGTATCCAGATCTAGGGCAGGATCCACGAAATCATAGCATAGAAAGAAGATACTTAAATGAAATATTGGGATTTAAGATAGGAATAATTGATAGTTAGAAAGAAATTGTATTACTTAATTATTACTTTATTATTAATTATTACTATTACTCTATTAATATTAATTGTAATTATATAATTACAACACATACAACACAACGAAATCTTTAGAAATGAGAATTGAATTTCAAGTTAGTAACTTCTATTGATTTTCTTATTGATTTTTTTGTTCTTTTATTCTTCTTCAGTTCGGGTCGAAAATAGAAGAAGTTAAGTCGATCCAAAATCAAAAGGGGGTTCATGGCCAAGGGTAAAGATGTCAGAGTCAGAGTTATTTTGGAATGTACCAGTTGTGTCCGAAATGGTGTCAATAAAGAATCGCCGGGTATTTCTAGATATATTACTCAAAAGAATCGACACAATACATCCAGTCGATTAGAATTGAGAAAATTTTGTCGCTATTGTCACAAGCATACGATTCATGGGGAAATAAAGAAATAGATGGAACGGAACGTGTGTGCGATCTTTCCAAGGAACAGGAAGAGGAAGAACTTAACATATTTAAGTTAACTTTAAGTTAACATATTTAACTTAACATATATAATATAACATATATAATATACATAATATATACAATACAAATCAAACCCGATTTAATTTTCATATATATATATATATATATATATATAATATACATACATATGATATGTATTATATATGATATGTATAATATAAACGATGCGAATCGAAGCCTATTTCGGTCAGATCTGAAATGAATAAAGAAATATAATTTTAGAGATAAGGAATAAACCATGGATAAATCCAAGCAACCTTTTCGTAAATACAAGCGATCCTTCCGTAGGCGTTTGTCCCCAATTGGATCGGGGGATCGAATCGATTATAGAAACATGAGTTTAATTAGTCGATTTATTAGTGAACAAGGAAAAATATTATCTAGACGGGTGAATAAATTGACCTTGAAACAACAACGATTAATTACTATTGCTATAAAACAAGCTCGTATTTTATCTTTGTTACCTTTTCTTAATAATGAGAAACAATTTGAGAGAGCCGAGTCGATCCCCAGAACTACTGGTCCTAGAACCAGAAATAAATAAACATACTCCTCAATTGACTCAAAACTCCAATCGGAACTCAAGCTCAGATTGATGTTTTGTTCAAAAGGCCTAGAATCCCGATTTATTTCTTGTGTTATAAGAAATAAAAAATGGGGGAAGAAGAAATCTTTTTTTTTATTGAAACATGTTCGTTCATTCCTACTACTTATCTTACTTAATTTTTTTTATTCTATCTTCCCGGAGTTCATTCTCCGGGTAATTCTGTTTCAATTTCAATCATTTCTTTATTATATTTTATAATATCATATCCTTTATTTGATAATTTTATTGGAAATCATGTAAAGACAATTCTTATTTGATATAGATATTTGTGCAAGTATTTTACGATTAAGAAGCAATTGCTTCTTGTACAGATTTGGTATTAATCTGCTATAATTATAGAATACCTTATTCTCACGAATTACTGCATTTATTCGAGTGATCCACAAACTACGAAAATCCCTCTTTTGCCTGCCTCTATCTCGATGAGAGGAAACCAAAGCTCTCATTTTCTGTTGAGTAGTCGTTCGAGTAAGTCTTGAATGAGCCCCAATAAAGGTTGATGCAAATAAACGAATTTTTGTTCGACGTTTCCGAGCTGTATATCCTCGTCTAACTCTGGTCATTGAATCAAATTAAACCTTAATGAATAACTAATTGATTTCTCTTCTTTCAGTCATCCTTTACCCCCCGTCAATTAATAACAAAACGGATTATTCCGATATATAAAATATAAATTCCAATGGCTTTTGCTACTATGACTTTCCCCAACCACGATTTTTTATTCCTTCCAGGCATTTCACCTGGAAATAAGAAATTCTAACGATACCAAATAAAAAAAAAAAAATAGTGGGTTCCATCGTTTCTATGGTTACTTTTTTTTTAAACGGTGAGGTCCTCTCTATACACCGGAGCCTCTTCTTTCATTTTATCAAATGTTATTGTTAACTTGTATAGTTCACACTCTTTGGCTCTACCCATCAATTATACAGTAATAGTTCTTTTCACAATAAGAGTTATCCATACAGTGACGGCATTTAATTATGAAAGTTGGCTAGGTAGCTGACCCTGTTAGTCCGTTCTTTCAAGAATAGGAGTATAACCTTTTTGCTTCTTATAATACCATTTCCTCCGCTTAATGGATAACCATTTGCCCCCAATGGGGAATTGCTTTTCATCTCAAATCTAGGTGATTGGATTTGCACCAATGTAAACCATAAATTCCAAACACAATATAGGTATATGATAGATCTTCTCTATCTATCCTATTCATCGGTACTGGTCATTGATACTGGAAAATTGTCTCATTTGTTCGAACTCATGATCTGAACGAGTCGCACATACACCCTAGTGCATGTTCCTCGACGCTGAGGACATCCTCTAAGAGCGGGAGATTTCGTGACATTTCTTATTGGCTGTCTTGTGTTTCTAATAAGTTGTTTAATAGTTGGCATGTCGTATGTATATATAGAATTCTAGAATGGAATGGGTTGGTTTAGATCGATCTTAACCTGATGATTGATGATCATGAATTTTTTTTTCTATTCAATATCAAATCGCAGAAAATTCGAATTATGGTTTGAAATGGATTTACATGAAATCCCTAGTATTTTCATTTTCGACCGCTACAAGATCAACAATGCCATGAACTTGGGCTTCTGTTGCTGACATAAAAACATCTCTTTCCATGTCTTCGGATACAACCCATAAAGGATTACCCGTTCTTTGTACATAAACCTTTGTGAGGGTTTCGCGAAGTTTCAGTAGTTCTTCCGCTTCCAGGATAAATTCGCCTGCTTGTGCCTCATAAAAAGAACTAGCAGGTTGGTGAATCATAACCCTGATGATATTGATATAACATCATGAAGGATTCTTCTATCTTGCATGATTGGGCTAAAGTAAGGGATAAAAAAAATATAAGAAAAAAAAAATAGAATTGTACAACCGTACAGGCATCTTTTGTGCATACGGCTCTACAATGGAATTTACTTTTTCTTTTTCTTCTCTTCTATTCTATTGAAGAAAGAAATAGAATCCATCCGATCCGGATCGTTGAATGATCCATTTACCACCCTTCCTTTCGTAGGAGTAAAAAAAATACTATGATGGTTCTGTTGCTTTATATATTTATTTTGTCTGTGATTTAGCAATCCCAAAGTTCCTTTCTGATACGATCAAATAAGGAAAAAAATGATCTTTTTTTTTTTTTCATTTTTGTACTTTTTCTTTCATAACATAAATATCAGAAAGAGAATTCTGGTGTGAAAAAGAATGGTTTGTGACGCTGAAATGTACCCCCGACACATAAGATAAAATCCGAAATGACTTCTGTTTCATACTACTATCTCGACATAAAATCTCATGTTATGAAAAAAACAATAATGGTTTGCTCATATCGAACTCGAAGTGCCATGCTATTATTACTTATTATTCATATTCAATATGGCGAAGGCATAGTCTTCCTTTTTTTTTCAAATAAAAAAACTCATTGGCGCCAAGCGTGAGGGAATGCTAGACGTTTGGTAATTTCTCCTCCGACCAGAATGAAAGATCCCATTGAAGCGGCTAATCCCATGCATATTGTATGCACATCGGGTGGCACAAATTGCATAGTATCATAAATGGCTATTCCTGGTATTACCCATCCGCCGGGAGAGTTTATAAATAAATAAAGATCCCTAGTATCATCTTCTATACTGAGATATACCATGAGACCAACAAGTTGATTCGAGATCTCGCTATCAACTTCTTGGCCTAAAAAAAGTAATCTTTCTCGATGAAGTCGGTTGATTAGGACAAAATAGGTTCCCTTAGGAACCGTACGTGCACCTTTGGATGCATACGGTTCAAAAAAAAAATTGCGAAAAAAAGAATCAATGTGTCGATTCCAGTTCTATTTCTTTTTTTCTGTAACAGGTTTTTGTTTTTCTAATGAAGGGGGTTTTCTTCTTCTATTTTTCAAAAAACATAAGATGAGTTTTTGTTCCCTTACCTATAAAAAAAAGAATTTACTGAACTTATTGAACTAACCTCTCATTGATGTATTGTTTCATCGTGATTCAAATCACGATGTCATTTTATTGTTCTTGAATGGGCCCTTTCAATTTTTTTAGGTTCATGTTTGTTCTACTCCGGGAAAAGATCTGCCCGAATTCTATTTGTACATATAGGGCAAATGATCTCAGTACCACTTTTTTTGTTACGACTTCTTTTTCAATTTGTTTCATGTCTTCTCCAAACTATTCGATGTATTCATCATACTACTCCATTGGTTGGCAGTTTGAGATCCCTCCTATAGTAAGTATAAGAATCGTTTATGATACAAGTAGTAATCGTACATATATTATCAATTTGTTACCAATTTGGTATTTTCTGAACGGAGCCTGGAGACTTTATTTTATCAGTCCAAGTCAACCATAAATTCTTCTAATTGATAATATTGATCCCCAATATAAATTGATCTAATTGTACTTCACGCTCCAAATGATTGATGGTTCACTCAATCTCAATACAATATTTCTTGGGCGAAACAGAGGATATCTCGATCGGGGGAGAGAACGGGTAAATCCCATATGACCCAATATGTCTGACAAGTCGCACTATACGTCAACCCAAACTGCATCTTCCTCTCCAGGACTCCGAAAAGGTACTTTTGGAACACCAATGGGCATTAAATTAAAGAAAAAAAATTAAGTACTATACTTCACTTTAATATGGAAACGTAACAATGGGTTTATTGTCTTCATCCTTTTTTCTGTTTATTCTATTTTCTAGATAGATTGATTGGAAGGTTTATAGAGTAAGATAGAATGAATAAAGAAAAATTTTAACGAACGAAGCAATCGATCGTTCGAATGATAAACAAGTATCTATGCATTCGTTCCCACAAAACGGGACCAATTCTCCCATTGCGTATTGGTACTTATCGGGTATAGAATAGATCTGCTTCTCTTTGTTCTTATGAACAGAATTTTTCCGTTATTTTCAATGGAACGGAATAAATATTAACTCTTTCTCATACAGAATCTACTGAAAAGGTTAGGTACTTAGGTACATAGTATAGTCCTTTCCAATGCGATAAAATAAGGTGACATAGTGTCTATTTATCTTTGATAAAGGGGTATTTCCATGGGTTTGCCTTGGTATCGTGTTCATACTGTCGTATTGAATGATCCCGGTCGATTGCTTTCTGTCCATATAATGCATACAGCTCTAGTTTCTGGTTGGGCCGGTTCGATGGCTCTATACGAATTAGCGGTTTTTGATCCCTCTGACCCTGTTCTTGATCCAATGTGGAGACAAGGTATGTTCGTTATACCCTTCATGACTCGTTTAGGAATAACCAATTCGTGGGGTGGTTGGAGTATTTCAGGAGGAACTATAACGAATCCGGGTATTTGGAGTTATGAAGGTGTCGCAGGGGCGCATATTGTGTTTTCTGGCTTGTGCTTCTTGGCAGCTATCTGGCATTGGGTGTATTGGGATCTAGAAATATTCTGTGATGAGCGTACGGGAAAACCTTCTTTGGATTTGCCCAAGATCTTTGGAATTCATTTATTTCTCTCAGGGGTGGCTTGCTTTGGATTTGGCGCATTTCATGTAACAGGTTTGTATGGTCCTGGAATATGGGTGTCCGATCCTTATGGACTAACTGGAAAAGTACAATCTGTAAATCCAGCGTGGGGCGCGGAAGGTTTTGATCCTTTTGTTCCGGGAGGAATAGCCTCTCATCATATTGCAGCGGGTACATTGGGCATATTAGCAGGTCTATTCCATCTTAGTGTCCGTCCGCCTCAACGTCTATACAAAGGATTACGTATGGGAAATATTGAAACTGTACTTTCTAGTAGTATCGCTGCTGTTTTCTTTGCAGCTTTCGTTGTTGCTGGAACTATGTGGTATGGTTCAGCAACTACCCCAATCGAATTATTTGGTCCCACTCGTTATCAGTGGGATCAGGGATACTTTCAGCAAGAAATATATCGAAGAGTTAGCGCCGGACTAGCCGAAAATCTGAGTTTATCGGAAGCTTGGTCTAAAATTCCCGAAAAATTAGCTTTTTATGATTACATTGGTAATAATCCGGCAAAAGGGGGATTATTCAGAGCAGGCTCAATGGACAACGGGGATGGAATAGCTGTTGGATGGTTAGGACACCCCGTCTTTAGAGATAAAGAAGGGCGCGAGCTTTTTGTACGTCGTATGCCTACTTTTTTTGAAACATTTCCGGTAGTTTTAGTAGATGGAGACGGAATTGTGAGAGCCGATGTTCCTTTTAGAAGGGCAGAATCAAAGTATAGTGTTGAACAAGTAGGTGTAACTGTCGAGTTCTATGGTGGCGAACTCAATGGAGTTAGTTATGGTGATCCTGCTACTGTAAAAAAATACGCTAGACGTGCCCAATTAGGTGAAATTTTTGAATTAGATCGGGCTACTTTGAAATCCGATGGTGTTTTTCGTAGCAGTCCAAGGGGTTGGTTCACTTTTGGGCATGCTACGTTTGCTTTGCTCTTCTTTTTTGGACACATTTGGCATGGTGCTAGAACCTTGTTCAGAGATGTTTTTGCTGGTATTGATCCAGATTTGGATGCTCAAGTGGAATTTGGAGCATTTCAAAAACTTGGGGATCCAACTACAAGGAGACAAGTAGTCTGATACAACATTGCTCTGGTATCTTTCGCCTCTATTTTTTTTGATTTGACATAAGGTACCGGAGAAATCTTGATTTGAATCACCATTTATTCTTTGACTCTTTACTTTTCTTTATATGGTAAATGATCCCAAATGAATAGGTGTGGAAGCTATAATTGTAAACCACGATCGAATCTATGGAAGCATTGGTTTATACATTCCTTTTAGTCTCGACTTTAGGGATAATTTTTTTCGCTATCTTTTTTCGGGAACCGCCTAAGGTTCCGACTAAAACTAAAAAAATGAAATAATTTTTCATTATCTCAATTGAAGTAATGAGCCTCCCAATATGGGAGACTCATTACTTCAACTAGTCCCCGTGTTCTTCGAATGGATCTCTTAGTTGTTGAGAGGGTTGCCCAAAAGCGGTATATAAGGCGTACCCAGTAAAGCTTACAAGTAAACCAGATATGGAGATGGCGACTAGGGTTGCTGTTTCCATTTTTAGATAATTTCAAGATCACAATGGATCTACGATAAGATCGTTTATTTACAACTACAACGGAATGGTATACAAAGTCAACAGATCTCAACCAATGAATAGTATTTTATGGCTACACAAACCGTTGAGGGTAGTTCTAGATCTGGGCCAAGACGAACTACTGTAGGGAATTTATTGAAACCATTGAATTCGGAATATGGTAAAGTAGCACCGGGCTGGGGGACTACACCACTTATGGGGGTCGCAATGGCTCTATTTGCGATATTCCTATCTATTATTTTGGAAATTTATAATTCTTCCGTTTTACTGGATGGAATTTCAATGAGTTAGGTTCATAAGAACTATAAAGTCCTAGTTTTTCAATAAAAAAAATTACTTTACTTAAGAAAGACTCGGATTTCTAGACCATTCTGGTAGTTCGACCGTGAGATTTATTTGTTTCGGTATTTCCGGAATATGAGTGTGTGACTTGTTATAATTGATCCTATTGATAATACAGAAAATGGGCCTGTCATCTCTATCAAGATGATTCTACCTCGTCAGATATTTATTCTAGTATCTGGAGCACGGAATATATAGAATAGATCAAGAAAAGAAATATTTGAACTATGATTCATACCTACTATTTACTATTCAGACTTCGCAACCGGACTCAAAAAAAAATTCAAATAGGTATTTCCTAAATCAAACGATTTTTCTTCTTTCAGTTTGAACAAAGGACAAATGTTTCTCTAGATTTTGTTGAGTCATTACATCCATTCATTGAATAAGTGATCATCAAACGGTTCTTACTCAGAGAACCTTTGAGTTTAGCTTGAGGCTTTGCTTGATTAAATCATCGTGGTTCTAGTATGAATCTGAGGTTTCAATTGATTCATAGGGTCTCAACAAGGGAATTCCTATCAATAGCAAAAGTATTGTTAATC